AGCCAATTTTCCATCGAATTGTTATTGGATGGCGAGGACTTAGAGACTCTCCTGAGTCTCTATAGAAAGTATCTTCAGCCCTTTCCACAACCACTAATTCGATTTTCCGTGGGGCTATCCAATCTAATTCAGGACCCGGTAATTAAACACTACATTAGTAGTGGAAGGGAATCAATAAATCTTTATATGAGAGCCCTTCCACCATTCATCTGTCCTTGAATCCTAGAGGCAAGGATTTAGAGCACTTTAGCTTTCGAGAGCCAAACTTCCAGATGTTTCGAACCAAGCAAGCAAGTCTCAAGAGTCCTTTTACTTTGTTTGCTTCTGCTGGGGAAAAATTCAGCGAGTTATATCAGCAAAACGAAATAAGAGATTTCGAGTTTTTTCTTGATCAGGCGACACCCGGATTTGAACTGGGGAAAAAGGATTTGCAGTCCCCCGCCTTACCGCTCGGCCATGCCGCCAAAATGTATGATACCCTACAAAATAGATGAAAAAAGTCTCCCTTTGTTTGCGTCGAGTGGGGGATTCCGAAACTTCTTTTTTTATTGGACTTGCATCTTGAATCCCGTTTTCTTAAATTTAACCCCTGCCCGAAAAGAAAAAAATCCTTCGTTTTTTGGATTGGATCCATCCCTTCGGTTGTATGTATAGTATCTCAAAAACGAAATATCTACAAATTTTCCCTCTCTTTTTTATATTGATATTGAAAAATTGAAAAACCAAATGTGGTTTTTCAGTTCCAAAAGCCAAAATTTAGGACAAATTGGAACCATTAACTATTAAATGGGACTGTAAATTCATGAACGATTCTTGGATTTGAATCCAAAATTGTCTTTTCTTAATCCTAATTCTAATTATATAAGAAAATCCAAATTGATACATAACTAATCAGTATTGATTCTTTTCCATAAAAAAAAATCCTTTCCAATTTCCATTATAACAGCAAATAGAAGTATATGTAAACCCCAGAACATAAATTGTTATACAAATATCTAATTGGATATCATATCTATATATGATAACTATAGAGAATTATTAGTAAATTGTAGTGCTTCAATTTTTCATTCAATAGATGGAATAGAAAATGGAAATTTTGATATAGCATAGCACGCGCTGTCCCGAATAGAACTTAAATAAAGGAGGAAACATAGATAGCTATCTACACATGGTTAATAAATACAAACTTTATTACTATGTTACGCCCTTCAATCGTATTCTACTAAAAAAAGAAAAAAAGGTAAAATAAAAGTATCTCTCTTTTATGCGAATCATTTGTTGAACAATAGAATCCATGAAAAAGTTAAGTGCTAAAAAAATATCAACTCTATATTTTTGATGATTATAATGTCTTTATATCATCGAACAGATGAAATCCGAATCCATTTCTTTTTCTGGTACCCAATCGGATTAGAGTATGTAATATCATAATAATGGTAGAAATGGAATCACTTTTTTTTTGATATTCTATCCAAAACTCCATAAGCCTAAGTGGCATTTATTAATTCCTTTCGATTTTCTATCTGTTCCAAATTCCAATTTGAATATAAAATTGTCTTTATTCCTCCGTTCATATGCATTTCATACATTCCATATACGGGGTGAGTAAAATTTCATGCGATTCAGTAAACAAAATAGAAATTCCATCATTGCTAAATCAATCCATATGATTTGATGAAGAATGGGTCAATAATGGAATTTTTTGAGAAAAGGGAAATTCAAAATGCTCGGGGATGGAAATGAGGGAATGTCTACAATACCTGGGTTTAATCAGATACAATTTGAAGGATTTTGTAGATTCATTGATCAGGGCTTAACAGAAGAACTTTATAAGTTTCCAAAAATTGAAGATACAGATCAAGAAATTGAATTTCAATTATTTGTGGAAACATATCAATTGGTAGAACCTTTGATAAAAGAAAGAGATGCTGTATATGAATCACTCACATATTCTTCTGAATTATATGTATCCGCGGGATTAATTTGGAAAACCAGTAGGGATATGCAAGAACAAACTCTTTTTATTGGAAACATTCCTTTAATGAATTCCCTGGGAACTTCTATAGTAAATGGAATATACAGAATTGTGATCAATCAAATATTGCAAAGTCCCGGTATCTATTACCGGTCAGAATTGGACCATAACGGAATTTCGGTCTATACCGGGACCATAATATCAGATTGGGGAGGAAGATTAGAATTAGAGATTGATCGAAAAGCAAGGATATGGGCTCGTGTGAGTAGGAAACAGAAAATATCTATTCTAGTTCTATCATCAGCTATGGGTTCGAATCTAAGAGAAATTCTAGAGAATGTTTGCTATCCTGAGATTTTCTTGTCTTTCCTGAATGATAAAGAGAAAAAAAAAATTGGGTCAAAAGAAAATGCCATTTTGGAGTTTTATCAACAATTTGCTTGTGTAGGCGGAGATCCGGTATTTTCTGAATCCTTATGTAAGGAATTACAAAAAAAATTCTTTCAACAAAGATGTGAATTAGGA